ATCCTTTCCATTGGCTAGAATCCGTTGCTTGAACGAAAATAGATCTTGTGGAATCATATGGAATATTTGACAATACATTCCGTACCTTGCTAAAAAACCGATCCTTGTTTGCCAACCACACATTGTCTAACCAAATCCAATTCTCTCTCGAAACGTTCCTCAAAAAATCCGATTCGTGCTGATTCTTCCCCCAACTAACGAAGAGGTCTTGGCGGAATTGCCACATATTAAATTGAGCACAATTTTGCAAAGAAATACCCCACTTGTTTCTCGAGAAGAGATGGGAAACATGCTCAATATCATTGGATTGCATAGTTGCCCCAGCTCCTTGTTGTTTGAATAAACTCTCCCCCTGAATTGGTCTTTTTTCACGAAAAGCAGACATGAGATAACAAATCAAGCCTTTCCCTAAGATTTTGAATAGCTGTCCCGAATTCAAGTTGATTATGTTTTGTTTCTTCCTCGGAGAAAGACGATCAAACAATTCCCAATCATGGTCCTTGCGGATCGGATCATCCGTATAGGATAAAAAAAGAAACTCCAGATATTTGCTATCTTTCTCTTTGAATGATATCTCAATTCCAGCTACGGTTTCATTAGATATCTGACAACTAGAATCCCTCTTTTTTCCGATCCGGTTCCTCCACCACCGCGAACCCCGGTTAGATTCAGGCATGATACGCTTTTTCTTTATTGGGATAACCCAAGTACTCTCTTGCGGATCCATGAAACAACTCTCAGAAATCTTTTTCCGAAGATACAGGAGCGAAACAATCAACCTATTTATATTGGAAGACCAAAAAGATTCTTCCAATGTCTCCTTTCTGGGTCCAATGGAATTCATAGGTATAGGAAGAAGCCCCATCAAATAGAGATCTTTTCTTTCGACCATCTTTCGATTGTTAATACTAGATATAAGGACCACTACTACAAGCAGTACTACACCTTTGATCGTGAAATATCGATTGCTTGTTGCACCCTGTGAATCACGTGAAAGTAGGATACTCCAAATTCGGGGGTCAAAGAGTTTCATAAAACGTTCTTGGTGGAAAAAAATGTGAGTGAAAGATCCCACTGAATCGAATTTGATCCATGAATCTAAGAAATAGTGAGAATTCTTGATCTCTCTCAATTCGAATATCCAGGATTTGAATTGATGTCGTTTCATTGATTCCTCCTAAAGATTTCATTTCAATTGGAATTTGGTTATTCACGATGTACGATGATCCCTGTTAAGCATCCATGGCTAAATGGTTAAAGCGCCCAACTCATAATTGGCAAATTCGTAGGTTCAATTCCTGCTGGATGCACGCCAATGGGAACATTCAATAAGTCTATTGGAATTGGCTCTGTATCAATGGAATCTCATCATCCATACATAGTGAATCGGTATGGTATATTCATACCATAACATATGAACAGTAAGAACTAGAATTCTTATCTATACTGGAACTCATAGGGGATAAAATGGATTTATGGATGGAATCAAATATGCAGTATTTACGGAAAAAAGTATTCGGTTATTGGGGAACAATCAATATACTTCTAATGTCGAATCAGGATCAACTAGGACAGAAATAAAGCATTGGGTCGAACTCTTCTTTGGTGTCAAGGTAATAGCTATGAATAGTCATCGACTCCCGGGAAAGGGTAGAAGGATGGGACATACAATGCATTACAGACGCATGATCATTACGCTTCAACCGGGTTATTCTATTCCACCTCTTATAGAGAAAATAACTTAAAGCAAAAGACTCAATAACACGGCAATACATTTATACAAAACTTCTACCCCGAGCACACGCAATGGAGCCGTAGACAGTCAAGTGAGATCCAATCCGCGGAATAATTTGATCTATGGACAGCATCGTTGTGGTAAAGGTCGTAATGCCAGAGGGATCATCACCGCAGGGCATAGAGGGGGAGGCCATAAGCGTCTATACCGTAAAATCGACTTTCGACGGAATGAAAAAGAGATATCTGGTAGAATCGTAACCATAGAATATGACCCTAATCGAAATGCATACATTTGTCTCATACACTATGGGGATGGTGAGAAGAGATATATTTTACATCCCAGAGGGGCTATAATTGGAGATACCATTGTTTCTGGTACAGAAGTTCCCATATCAATGGGAAATGCCCTACCTTTGAGTGCGGTTTGAACTATTGATTTACGTAATTGGAAGTAACCAATTAGGTTTACGACGAAACCTATAAATCGATCACTGATCCAATTGGAGTACCTCTACGGGATAGACCTCAACAGAAAACTGTTGAGTAACGGCAGCAAGTGATTGAGTTCAGTAGTTCCTCATAGAAAATTATTGACTCTAGAGATATGGTAATATGGAGAAGACAGAATTGTTTGAAGCGCGCACAGAACCGGAAGCGCCCCTTGTTTCAAAGAGAGGAGGACGGGTTATTCACATTTCATTTGATGGTCAGAGGCGAATTGAAAGCTAAGCAGTGGTAATTATAAAGACCCCCGGGGAAAAAGAGAGATGTCTCCTACGTTACCCGTAATATGTGGAAGTATCGACGTAATTTCATAGAGTCATCCGGTCTGAATGCTACATGAAGAACATAAGCCAGATGACGGAACGGGGAGACCTAGGATGTAGAAGATCATAACATGAGTGATTCGGCAGATTTGGATTCCTATATATCCACTCATGTGGTACTTCATCATAATATCATCATATACATCTAGAAAGCCGTATGCTTTGGAAGAAGCTTGTACAGTTTGGGAAGGGGTTTTGATTGAGAAAAAAGAAGAATCTACTTCAACCGATATGCCCTTAGGCACGGCCATACATAACATAGAAATCACACTTGGAAAGGGTGGACAATTAGCTAGAGCAGCGGGCGCTGTAGCGAAACTGATTGCAAAAGAGGGCAAATCGGCCACATTAAGATTACCATCCGGGGAGGTCCGTTTGATATCCAAAAACTGCTTAGCAACAGTCGGACAAGTGGGTAATGTTGGGGTGAACCAAAAGAGTTTGGGTAGAGCCGGATCTAAGTGTTGGCTAGGTCAGCGTCCTGTAGTAAGAGGAGTAGCTATGAACCCTGTAGACCATCCCCATGGGGGCGGTGAGGGGAGAGCCCCGATTGGTAGAAAAAAACCCACAACCCCTTGGGGTTATCCTGCGCTTGGAAGAAGAAGTAGGAAAAGGAACAAATATAGTGATAGTTTTATTCTTCGTCGCCGTAAATAGGAACATTAAAAATCGAATTTTTGGAATTGGAAATAATGTGATGGGCGAACGACGGGAATTGAACCCGCGCATGGTGGATTCACAATCCACTGCCTTGATCCACTTGGCTACATCCGCCCCTTCCCTTATCTAGCTAAAGGATTTTCTCTTTTTTCCATTCATCATTATACTTCAAGATATTGGACATAGAATGCCAATTTAAAAAATGGAAAAAAAGGAGTAATCAGCCGTGACACGTTCACTAAAAAAAAATCCTTTTGTAGCTAATCATTTATCGGGAAGAATTGAAAAACTCAACAGGAGGGAGGAGAAAGAAATCATAGTGACTTGGTCTCGAGCATCTACCATTATACCCACAATGATTGGCCATACAATCGCTATTCATAATGGAAAGGAACATTTACCTATTTATATCACAGATCATATGGTCGGTCACAAATTGGGAGAATTCGCACCTACTCTCACTTTCGTGAGACACGCTAGAAACGATAATAAATCTCGTCGTTAGTCGTTCTACTAAGTATTCATGCGAAAAGCCTTATCTTAATATCTTAAGAGTCTTTATATTTTTATCTTATAGTAAGAGTATAGGTCTATTTCTTTCCTTTTTCTAGTATACTCTAGTATACTAATACTAATAAGACTTAAACTTTTCTGACTTATCTTATACTATACTTCACCTAGGCACTTATCATTCATTGGCGGGGGAGAACTTTTATGATAAAGAACGAAAATTCGGATAGAGAAGCAAAAGTTTTAGCTCGACATATATGTATGTCTGTTTTCAAAGCACGAAGAGTAATTGATCAGATTCGCGGACGCTCTTATGAGGAAACACTCGTGATACTAGAACTAATGCCTTATTGGGCATCTTATCCAATCTTAAGATTAGTTTATTCTGCAGCAGCAAACGCTAGTCATAATATGGGTTTGAATGAAGCTGATTTATTTATTAGTAAAGCTGAAGTCAATAGAGGTGCTATTGTGAAAAAGTTAAGACCCCGAGCTCGAGGGCGTAGTTATCTCATAAAAAAAACCACCTGTCATATAAAGATTTTTTTAAAAGAAAAATCTAAGATTTAGATTCCTATTTATAAAAAAATGGATGAAAAAATAATAGAAAAATATGGGACAAAAAATAAATCCACTTGGTTTCAGACTCGGAACAACTCAAAGTCATTATTCTTTTTGGTTCGCAAAACCAAAGAATTTTTACATGGGTCTACAAGAAGATGAAAGAATACGGAATTTTATTAAGGACTATATAAAAAAGAATAATAAAATATCCTCAGGTTCCGAAGGAATTTCCCATATAGGAATTCAAAAAAGAATAGATTTAATTCATGTCATAATATATATAGGATTTCCCAATTTATTAATAGAAGGACAAACACGGGGAGTCGAAGAATTACAGATGAATGTACAAAACGAGTTTAATTCTGTAAACCGGAGACTCAACATTGCTATCAAAAGAATTGAAAAACCCTATGGACAACCCAATATTCTTGCAGAATATATAGCTTTACAATTAAAAAATAGAGTCTCATTTCGAAAGGCAATGAAAAAAGTTATTGAATTAACTGAACAAACGGGTACAAAAGGAATTCAAGTGCAAATTGCAGGGCGTATTGACGGAAAAGAGATTGCACGTGTCAAATGGATCAGAGAAGGTAGGGTTCCCTTACAAACAATTTGCGCTAAAATCGATTACTGTTCCCATACAATTAGAACTATCTATGGAGTCTTAGGCATCAAAATTTGGATATTTGTAAAACAAGAATAATGGACCTTTATTCATCTCGCCATTCTACTCATCGATAAAAAGATTTTGAGACTCTTTTATTCTTGTTCATTTTTTTTCTTAATCAAATTAAGAAAAAAAACGAACAATTATATAAGGTTGAATAAAAATTTGATATATCCTTTATTTCATTTAGATTTTAGTCTAATTGCTATGCTCAGTGTGTGACTCGTTAGTTTTTTTATTTAGAATTGAGATTTAAAAAAACAGGCTGACCTCACTATAAACTTAGTAACTATCAAAACTAAAGAAACTCAAAATTAATAACTAACTTATTGCTTCGTATTGTCGAGATCCCAAGAAACAGTCACTATATGACCAAATCTATCATATAGTTGTAGCAACTGAAATTCTTTGTCATAAAAAAGAAATCTGATTATGAATTGTGAAAAAAAAAAGGGAATTTGTCAAAAGGTAAGGATGATAGAAAGAGAGAATCAAGGATTTCAATGATATATGATATGATTTCCTTATGTATGGTTTATGAAGAATTACCCCATAAAAAGGCAGTGTTATAAAGCATCAACATCAATATAAAATAAGAATATAAAATATACAATTACAATAGAATAAGAAAAAATATACAAATAAAAAATAGAAAGAAAATAGAATAAAATAAATTCAATTAATCAATATGGATAATATAGTCTATTATGTATGTAATAAATATGTAATAAAGTATGTAATAAGATAGAAAAATAGATAATAGAAATAAAATATAATAAAATATAAATAATAGAAAATATAGAATGATTTCATTGAGCTTCGGGTTAAGAAAAACTGAGGAGATTTACTCGGAAACAAATAACAGATTTTGTTGAAAGCTCCATTGCAGAGTTCAGGCCTAAGCATTAATAGAGAAGCTATGGGAACGAGGGAACCTGTGATTACATAGGATTTTCTTGAAAACGAATGAATCCTAATGATTCATTGGGTAGGATGGCGAAATCAACCAAGAAAGAATCGATTTATTCTGAATGGTCATTAATTGACCCTCCAAATGAAGGAGGAAAGAGTCAATATTCGCCCGCGAAAACTTTCTTTCTTTTTCTTTCATTTAATTTATTTAATAATTTCATTTATTGAATGACTATTAGCGTGATTCAATAGAGGTAAAGTAAAATACTTTATAAATCTTGATAAAAGAAAGAAGCATTACATATAAATTTATATATAAACAAACACGCCTAGTTATATATAAAATTATATATATATATATAAAATATAAAGTGACCTATGTAACCAAATTTAATATAAAAAAGATTTAGTATATTCTTTCTTTTGATAGTTTTGATAGAATGAAATATATAAATACATATGTATATGTAATATTATTGAATCGTTTCATTCGTGAGGAGCTGGATGAGAAGAAATTTTCATGTCCGTTTCTGCAGTAGAGATGGAATTCAAAAACAATCATCAACTATAACTCCAAAAGAACCAGATTTCGTAAACAACATAGAGGTAGAATGAAGGGAATATCTTGCCGAGGCAATCATATTTGTTTTGGCAGATATGCTCTTCAGGCACTTGAACCTGCTTGGATCACAGCTAGACAAATAGAAGCAGGGCGAAAAGCAATGACACGATATGCGCGTCGTGGTGGAAAGATATGGTTACGTATCTTTCCCGACAAACCTATTACTGTAAGACCTACAGAAACACGTATGGGTTCGGGCAAGGGATCCCCCAAATATTGGGTATCCGTTGTGAAACCGGAGCAAATAATTTATGAAATGAGTGGAGTATCAGAAACTGTAGCCAAAGCTGCTATGGAAATAGCTGCATGCAAAATGCCTATACGAACTCAATTTGTTATTTCAGGATAGGTAAACAAAAGTAAAATAAGAAGGAAACTAGAATGAAAAAACAGCCACGGATTTCTTTATCTCTGGACAGACAATATTCCTTTTTTTTCATTATCCCTTGCATTGAAATATCTTATTTCAATAAAAATGATATGATTCAACCTCAGACCTTTTTGAATGTAGCGGATAACAGTGGAGCTCAAGAATTGATGTGTATTCGAATCATAGGAACTGGTAATCACCGATATGCTCATATTGGCGATGTTATTGTTGCTGTAATCAAAGAAGCAGTGCCCAACATGCCTCTAGAAAGATCAGAAATAATTAGAGCTGTGATTGTGCGCGCGTGTAAAGAACTAAAACGTGACAACGGCATGATAATACGATATGATGACAATGCAGCGGTTATCATTGATCAAGAAGGAAATCCAAAAGGAACTCGAATTTTTGGTGCGATTGCTCGGGAATTGCGACAGTTGAATTTTACTAAAATATTTTCATTGGCACCCGAAGTTTTATAGATGAAAATAGGATATATCTTATTTTATCTATAGATTATTATTAATTATTATTTATTATATATAGATAAATTATATTTATATTATATTAAATTATATTTATATATTTATATATAGATAAATTATATATAGATAAATTAAAAATTCAAATATAAATCCGATTAATAGATTGTGTTACTTTCAATTTCTTATAATTTAATAATTTCAAAAAAAGAATACAATATACAATAAAAAATAAAACAAAAAAAGCATATTTATCATATCAAAATTAGGAGGCACCAATAACTATAGTTAGTCATGGGTAGGGACATTATTGCCAATATAATAACTTCTATAAGAAATGCTGACATAGATCAAAAGGGAAGAGTTCAAATAGTATCTACTAATATCACTAAAAACATTGTTAAAATACTTTTACGAGAAGGCTTTATTGAAAACGTTCGAGAACATCAAGAAAGCCAAAAATATTTCTTGGTTTCAACCTTACAACATAGAAAGACTAGGAAAGGGAATAAAATAATTTTAAAGCGTATCAGCCGACCTGGTCTACGAATCTATTCCAACTATCAACGAATTCCTAAGATTTTAGGTGGAATGGGAATTGTAATTCTTTCTACTTCTCGAGGTATAATGACAGATCGGGAAGCTCAACTAGAAAAAATTGGAGGAGAAATTTTGTGTTATATATGGTGATTCTCCTGGGTACCCTAATTTTATCTCGAACTTACTATTTGTAAAATAGAGAAGAGAAGTGAATTATAGAACTCTTCCTCTATTAGTTAATACTTAAAGGGGGTTCCCTGGAATGAAAGAACAAAAATTGATTCACGAGGGTTTAATTATTGAATCACTTCCCAACGGTATGTTCCGAGTTCGATTAGATAATGAAGATCTAATTCTAGGTTATATTTCAGGGAGAATCCGGCGCGGTTTTATACGTATACTAACCGGAGATAGAGTTAAAATAGAAATGAGTCGTTATGATTCAACGAGGGGACGTATAATTTATAGACTTCGCAAAAAAGATTCGAACGATTAGATCATTCTTTTAAACATCCATCCTTTTCGTAGGGATATAATTTTAAGTTCAAAAATGCAATAAACTGAAAAAAAAATAGATTCAGAATGAAAGTAAGGAATTATAAATATGAAAATAAGGGCTTCTGTTCGTAAAATTTGTGAGAAATGTTGCTTGATTCGTAGGCGAGGGCGAATTATAGTCATTTGTTCCAATCCGAGACATAAACAGAGACAGGGGTAATCCTTCTAAAGTTTTAAATCAAGAACTTTTTAAAAGAAAAACCCATGTACATGTAAAAAGAATACATGTAAAAAGAAAAAGAATCAGAAATATACAGAAAGATACGAGGATACCCATTTCATATGAAAACAAATCCTTTATCCTTTCTTTTTATTTTATTATTATGAATATGATCTAATAAAATATGACAAAACCTATAGTAAAAATCGGTTTACGTAAAAATGCACGTACTGGTTCAAATAAGAATGAACGTAGAATACCAAAAGGAGTTATTCATGTTCAAGCGAGTTTCAACAATACTATTGTAACTGTTACAGATGTACGAGGTCGAGTGATTTCTTGGGCTTCCGCAGGTACTTCTGGATTCAGAGGCACAAGAAAAGGAACACCCTATGCTGCTCAAGCCGCAACATTTAATGCTATTCGTACATTAGCGGATCAGGGTATGCAACGAGTAGAAGTTATGATAAAGGGTCCAGGTCTCGGAAGAGATGCGGCATTACGAGCCATTCGTAGAAATGGGATGCTATTAAGTTTTGTACGTGATGTAACACCCATGCCACATAATGGATGTTGTCCCCCTAAAAAAAGACGTGTGTAGAAATAAGAATTTGAGAGATTCCAAGATAAATAAATGATTCAAGAATCTGATCCAATAATCATAAATAAAAGAAAAATAATAGTATGGTTCGAGAAGAAGTAGCAGGATCCACTCGAACACTACAGTGGGAATGTGTTGAATCAAGAGTAGACAGCACGCGTCTTTTTTATGGTTGTTTCATTCTGTCTCCGCTTATGAAAGGTCGAGCCTATACTATAGGTATTACTATTCAAAAGGCTTTACTTGGAGAAATAGAAGAAACATGTATCACACGTGCAGCATCTGATAATGTGCTGCATGAATATTCTACGATAGCAGGTATTGAAGAATTAGTACATGATATTTTAATAAATTTGAAAGAGATTGTATTAAGAAGTAATCTCTATGGAATTAGGGACGCATCCCTTTGCGCCAGGGGTCTAAAATACATAACAGCTCAAGATATTATCTCACCACTCTCTGTACAAATAGTTGATACGACACAGCATATAGCTAATCTGACAGAACCAATTAATTTGTGTATTTAATTACAAATCAAGAGAGATTGCGGATATCGTATGAAATCCACAAATGACTCTCACGATGGAAATTATCCTATAGATCTATGCCTGTTCAAAATGCGAATCATAGTATTCATTCTTATGGGAATGGGAATGAAAAACAAGAGATACTCTTTCTATAAATATGGACGAATGGAAGTTTAACTCCTAAAGAAGCACTTATTGATTCCTTTTCTACATGCAGAGGAAGAGGACATGGATTTTGAGGAAAATGAAAACAGATGGAATCTACCCCCTTTTTCCTCTCAACACATATCCACTAATCTCAATAAAAACAAAAAAGGAATTCCATTGACATGTATTTTTATTGACCAATCAGAATTGTCTCAAAAGGTCCAATATACATACATTTTGAGTCACAGTCAAGAAGATCTTATGAAAATGTGAAAATGGAATATCTTCGCATAGAGAATGTAAAACAGATATTGGGCACTCTACAGAAACATTTTACAATCAATTTACCTAAGAAAAAGTTTTCATTTTAAATCCATTTAGAATTTTTTTCATTTTTGAGTTTTGAGAAATAAAAAAGAATAGAATTAGTTTTTAACCTCCGATACGGTTTATATATTTGCAGAATAGATCATAATAAGATTGATGTATCTAAGGAAGATCCCCTTCTGGATCTTCCTTAGATACCTATGTTGTGTTATTTAATGGTTGAATAAATTTGAAAAAGACCTAAAGTTAGGGATTTCTCAATAGGTAAGGTTGCTCCAATACCTAACCAAATAGCTACTGCGGTACCGATCAAAAAGACTGTTGTAGTTACTGGACGACGAAATAGATTTTGGAATTTATTGACATTCTCCAAAAAGGGTACTGTCAATAACCCTATTGGTACTGAAACCATTAAAAGAACACCTAATGACTTATTGGGTACTGTACAAAGTATTTGAAATACGGAAAGGAAGTATCGTTCGTGTAATATTTCCAACGGAGTTGCAAATGGATCCACCGGTTCACCGATCATTGACGGTTATAGAACTGCTAAGCCCACACTACATGCAATAGTGCCTAGAATTACTACTGGAAAGATATATAAAATATAAAAGATCATTGGGCCATGTGGGTTCTCCATAATAATTATGTCCCATCCCTTTAGCCAATTTAGCTCTTAATACAGGATCATTCAAATTTGGATTGTCTCATGTCTTTGGTTGGTACTTATCCCCACAACATCTCGATTGTATTACATACAAAGTTTTTACTTGTTACTATTACTAATAAAGTCTAGTCCCTGTTCTTCTTTAGATCCCTTATTTAACTCCTATAGTATCATAGATCAGGGTCGATGCAGAGGGAATGAATGCATCTATATACTATAAAAAGCTTACTATCAAATATCAAATTAATGTGAAATACTAATACTTTACTACTTTACTATCCTTTACTATCTACTATTATCCACTATAAATATAGATATAATAATATCTTATTACTATTAGATTCTATTCTATTTATATTTAGTATTTATTTATCTTATTTCTTCTCTATTTATTATATTATTCTTATTCGATTTTGAATCTTTCTCTATTTTTCTACATAGTCTAATAGTCTAATAGAATAAAAATATAAATTTACAAATTAGAAATACTAAGAAATACTAAAATACTATGAATAATACTATATTATATATATATATAATATTATAATATAATTATAATATATTTAATAATATAATTATAATATATTTAATATGTTTATATATATTTAATATATATTTAATATATATTTATAATATATAAAAATATATAAAAATAATATATAAAATATAAAAATAGAAAATAAAGAGAAAAAATGATGAAGACAATAAAACCATTGTTACGTTTCCATATTAAAGTAAATTATAGTACTTCATTTTTTTCTTTATCTTAATGCCCATTGGTGTTCCAAGAGTACCTTTTCGTATTTCTGGAGAGGAAGACGCAGCTTGGATTGACATATAGTGCGACTCGTCAGACATATGGGTCCATATGGTATTCCCCCGTTATCTCCCCCGATCAAGTATTCTTTGTTTTGCCCAATCCAATAAATATATATTCTATTCAATATTGTATTGATTGAACCATTAATAATTCGGAGCGTGAAGCACAATAATTCCTATTGGGGATCAATATTATCAATTAAAAAAATTGATGGTTTATTTGGACTGATAAAATAAAGTATCCAGGCTCCGTTCAGAGAATACCAAATTGAAAATGGTAAGAGTAAAAAATGGGAGTGTATATATAGTCTTAGGTCTTAGTATTATAAATAAGAAATATTCAATAAAGAATAGAAAAATAAAATAAAAATTTAATTAAATTATTAATAAATTATGAGATTCATTAGTAATTAAATAGAATAGAAAATCGAACTATAATAGATATAATAGAATATATTGTAGAATATATGATGATTACACGATTGCCACTGACTATTCTTAGACTTACTATAGGGATAATCTAAAACTACCTACCAATGGAGTAGGTATGATGAATACATCAAATCTTTTTGGGAAAGGTATGAAACAATTAAAAAACAAAGAAGTGGTACTGGAATCATTTGACCTATATGCGCAAATTTAATTCGGACAAATCTTCCCCCGGAGTAGAACAAGAACCTAAAAGAATTTAAAGGGCCCATTCAGGAACAAGAAGATTACATCGTAATTTGAATTTCGATGAAACAATACATCAATGAGAAGTTAGTTCAATAAGTTCATAAAATTCTTTTTTCTTTTTTACATTATAGAATATATGGAAGGGGGCAAAACTCATGTGAAAAAAGAAAGAAATAGGATTGGAATCGACACATTGATTTTTTTTTTCAAAATTATTTTGAACCGTATGCATCCAAAGATGCACGTACGGTTCCTCAGGGATACAATTTTGCCCTAATCAACCGACTTTATCGAGAAAGATTACTTTTTTTAGGTCAACAGGTTAATAGCGAGATCTCGAATCAACTTGTTGGTCTCATGGTATATCTAAGCATAGAAGATGATACTAAGGATCTTTATTTGTTTATAAATTCTCCAGGTGGATGGGTAATACCAGGAATAGCCATTTATGATACTATGCAATTTGTGTCACCGGATGTACATACAATATGTATGGGATTAGCCGCTTCAATGGGATCTTTCATTCTGGTCGGAGGAGAAATTACCAAACGTCTAGCATTCCCTCACGCTTGGCGCCAATGAGTCTTTTTATTTGAGAAAAAAAGAATACTATGCCTTCGCTGTATCGAATATGAATCAAATAAAGAATAAGTAATAATAGCATGGCACTTCGAGTTCGATATGAACAAACCATTATTGTTTTTTTAGAACATGAGATTTTGTATCGAGATAGTAGTATGAAAGAAGGGTTATTCCTAATTTGATTTATATGTGTCAAGCAAGAGTCAATTTTAGCGTCACAAACCATTATTCTTCCACACCAGAAGTCTCTTCTTTCTTATTTTTATGTTATGAGAAAAAGAGTTAAAAAAATGGAAAAAAAATAGATTTCTCCTTCTTGGATCATATCAAAAAGAAACTTTTGGATTGCTAAACCACAGACGAGATAAATATATAAAGCAACAGAACCATCATAGTATCTTTTTAACTACTACGAAAGGAAGGTTGGTAAATGGATTATTATTTGGATCGGATAGTTTATATTTATTCTTTTTTATAGAATTTTTTCTACCAAAAAAATAAATTCCATTGCAGAGCCGTATGCAATGTACAAAAAATGCCCGTACGGTTGTTTAATTCTATTTTTTATTGTTATTTGAATCCCCCTTACTTACTTTAACCCAATTGTGCAATATATAGATAGAAGAACCGTTCATGATGTTATATCAATATCATCAGGGTTATGATTCACCAACCTGCTAGTTATTTTTACGAGGCACAAGCAGGGGAATTTATCCTGGAAGCAGAAGAACTATTGAAACTTCGCGAAACTCTCACAAAAGTTTATGTACAAAGAACAGGCAACCCTTTATGGGTTATATCCGAAGATATGGAAAGGGATGTTTTTATGTCAGCAACAGAAGCCCAAGCTCATGGCATCGTTGATCTTGTAGCGGTCAAAAATGAAAATACTGGGGATTCTATATAAATATATGAATTCCTTTTAAAAATTCGAATTTTCTGTGTGAATATAAATCATTCATAATCATCAACCATCAGGTTAAGATCGATCTAAACCAACCCACTCTATTCTATCTAGAATGAGACTCTATAGACACGCTATGCCAACCATTCAACAACTTATTAGAAACGCAAGACAGTCAATAAGAAATGTCACGAAATCTCCCGCTCTTCGAGGATGTCCTCAGCGTCGAGGAACATGTACTAGGGTGTATGTGTGACTCGTATCTAAAAATGAAGATCTATCATTTACCTAATTATGTTATGAATTTATGGTTTCTATTGGTGCAAATCCAATTATTCCGTTTGAGATGAGAAAGGATCCTCCATTGGTAACAAAGAGTTATCCATTAAGCGGAGGAAAAAGATTATGCTCCTATTCCTTTTCTTGAAAAAACGGACTAACAGGGTCAGCTACCTAGCCAACTTTCAGAATTAAATACCGTCACTGTATGGATAGCTTCTTTGTGAAAAGGACTATTACTTTCTAATTTGAATTGAAAAATAGATGGGTAGAGCCAAAGAATGTGAACTATACAAGTTCACAATAAAATTTGATGAAATGAAAAAAGGGCTCCGGTGTATAGAGAGGACCTCACCGTTTCATAAGTTGCCATAGAAACGAGAAAACCCACTATTCTTTTTTCTTTAGTAGCAGCGAGATACCTCGAAGAAAGAAAAAATCGTGGTCGGGAAGGTCATAGTCGCAGAAGCCATCGGAATTTATATTTTATATATAGGAAGAATCCGTTTTGTTATTAATCGACCAGAGGAAAAGGATGACTGAAAGAAGAGAAATCAATTAGTTATTCAATAAAGTTTCATTTGATTTAATGACCAGAGTTAAACGAGGATATACAGCTCGGAGACGTCGAAAAAAGATTCGTTTATTTGCATCAACCTTTAAAGGGGCTCATTCAAGACTTATTCGAACAACTACTCAACAAAGAATGAGAGCTTTGGTTTCCTCTCATCGAGATAGGATCAGGAAAAAGAGAGATTTTCGTCGTTTGTGGATCACTCGGATAAATGCGGTAACTCGTGAGGATAGGCTATTCTATATCTATAGTTATAGCCTATTTATCCACAATCTGTACAAGAGACAATTGCTTCTGAATCGTAAAATACTTGCACAAATAGCCCTATCAAATAAGAATTGTTTTGATATTATTTCAAATAAAATCATCAATCAAAAATAAAAAAAATACAAATCAAATAAAAGAATCTTAATAGAATATATTATGCAGGAAACAAGAATGATTGAAACAGTATTTCCCGGAGAATGGACTCCGGGAAGATAGAAGAAAAATAGATTCAGATTTGATTCTTGTATTATAAAAAAGGAAAAATAGGGAAAAAATCTTTTTTTCTTGAAGGATGCTCATTTATTCTTACTACTCAAATCTGAATCTATTTTTTTTTGAGCAAAACATCAATATGAGCTTGAGTTCCGATTGGAGTTTTGAAGAGTATATTTATTTATTTTTGGTTCTAGGACCAGTAGTTCTAGGGATCGACTCCACTCTCTCCAATTGTTTCTCATTATTATGAAAAGGTAACAAAGATAAAATACGAGCTTGTTTTATAGCAAGAGTAATTAATCGTTGTTGTTTCAAGGTCAACCTATTCGTTCGTCTAGATAAGATTTTTCCTTGTTCACTAAGAAATCGACTAATTAAACTCATATTTCTATAATCGATTTGATCCCCCGATCCAATTGTAGGTAAACGCCTACGAAAAGATCGCTTGTATTTACGAAGAGGTTGTTTGGATTTATCCATGGTTTGCTTATTCCTCCTTATATATAAAATTAGATAAAATAAAATAGAATACTATTTTTTTCTTATTCATTTAAGATTTGGTTTGTATTATATATGCTAAGATGTAAAGTTCTTACTCTTCCCGCTACTTGGAAAAATAAAGAAAAATAAAACACGTATTCCGTTCCATCTATTTCTTTATTTCCCCATGAATAGTATATTTTTGACAATAGCAACAAAATTTTCTCAATTCTAGTCGATTGGGTGTATTGTGTCGATTCTTTTGAGTAATATATCTAGAAATGCCCGGCGATTCTTTATTAACACCCTTTTGAACACAACAGGTACATTCCAAAATCACTATAATTCTAATATCTTTACCTTTGGTCATTAACCTCCTTTTTGTTTTGGATTGACTTAACTTTAGAACTCTCTTTCTTTTTCCGATATCTTAGTTCAAGATCATTTGTTTTTGCTTGAAATGAATTTAGAATTAGGAATTACTAACTAAAATGCATATGTACAATGACTCAGCAGATTCAATTTTGTTGCCCCTTAAAAAAATGACAAGAACATTCTCTACCTATCTATTATCTATATAGGTAGAGAAAAAAAGAAGGATGTGGAAAATAAGACATGGATTTTCTAAAATGACACTGTACAACAATTTTTTTAAAGGGATGTAGCGCAGCTTAGTAGCGCGTTTGCTTTGGGTACAAAATGTCACAGGTTCAAATCCTGTCATCCCTACCTATCCTTTCTCCTATGGATAGTTACGGGGGATTTTTGTACATAATCTTTCATTTTACATACTCTACGTACACAAGTCTCTGGGGGTAAAAAAAAATAAAAAATACTTTATTTAATAGTATCTACTGTTTATTTAATAGTATCTACTGTTATAGGATATGTTATAGGATAGAAGAAAGCGCTCTTAGTTCAGTTCGGTAGAACGCGGGTCTCCAAAACCCGATGCCGTAGGTTCAAATCCTACAGAGCGTGATTCCATTTATGATTTATGTTATGTCGAATTACAATGGAATAACTTACCAAAACAAAGTAGAATTGCAACTTCAATTTGACCTCCTCCTTGTAGGAGGTCAATTAAAAAAGAGATTTTACTCAATCAAAAGTCTAACTGATCACCGCGCCTGTATTGTAAATATGCAATTACAAATAATCCTGTTAAAGTAATAGGAATTAGACCTAAGACGATTCCAAATAGAAAAACTTCAATCATTTTAATTTGTTTTAGGGAATAAAAACTATTCCTAAATATTAATCTGAATTATCCGTGAATCTCAATGACCAGGGATTGGCAATTGACGCGAAAAGGAACCATAGAATATCCAAAATGAAATATTCTGTTTAATTTTTATTTTTGTAAATTGTTTATTGAATTTCATTCATTTTAAATAAGTCGTATCTTGTTCAAACCAATAAAGAGAGCTGGGGTTATAGTTGAAGCAGCCAGTAAAAAACCAAAATAATTAGTTAGATTAGTTAGAATAGGCATGAAAGAGCTAAATTATATATGTTCTTTTACTACATATATGAATAAAACATTTACCTAAGTTTCAATCCAGATATGACGGACGGTAAGAAAAACTAATTTAAAGAATTTGTTTAGTTACAATTGAAAGTTATTGATTCATCAGTCATTCTAGATGGACACTAAAAAAACCTTTACTTTTTCAAAAAATTGAAAATTAAAGAAGAACAACTTATATTAACCTTTTAGTTTATATATTCTTTCCATATTAAAGAATAATCCCATCTTTGTTTTGTATTTTTGTATTGTAGTTCCATAAGGAAGGAACTCTTGGGAAGATATAATGTAACAACAGTTGCATCACGAATATGGACTGTTCCGACGATCTCTTTTTTTTCTTTTCACAAATCTTAAAAATACTAAATAGAAATACAAAAAAGAATATGAAATCTAATTCTAATATATTGAATATTAATTTCAATTAACCAATGAAAAATGAAATAGTAAAGAATTAAATAGAGAGGGATATTAATAAAAATTTTCATTTTGAATAATTACTATTCTAAATAGTAAAAATAACTTCAGTTTAAAAGTTCAAAGTTAAATAGTATTAGCAGCATATTTATTCTATGAACGAACAATTACCAATTACTTGAATAAAACGAGAGGATTCAAAAAAAGAAAATATGAACTGAACCACCAAAGGATTTTATATATTTAACATAACATATAATGGTATTTTATGAATATTTTATGAATATAATGAGATCTTTCAATCATGATATCTCTCATTAATTATTAGAGCCCATCCATTCAAGATCTTTACTTTGTATTACTATGATGAATCCGCTAATATAAACCTTACTTAATCTTATCTTATATTATAAGTAAAAGACATTTATACATAGACAAGGGAGATATAGCAATAGCATTCCCTTTCGCTAATGTCAAGGCTACGTTGCTACACTAGAGGAAAGATAGCTATATAGACACAAGATATGGGAGGGAAGCAATGCTTTCTTTTTTTTTTCATTCTGTATCCGTGATGTGAATTGTTAATGAACCTGTTTCATTTGTCGATTCTATCTGAGATTTCTATGAAGTACAAATCATATAACAAGAGCCCATAACTCTAACAAGAATAAGGTATCAAACCTATTTGAACCTATGGATCTTTTACTATTCTTGTTTTTGTGTAAGAATTGAGTCTTTGGATATTTGGATATAAAAGAATATAGAATAGAATATACAAGAAAGACCCTTTCAAATGGAAAAAAAGCAGTAAATATTCTTTCCATATTCCAGAGATCACAATTAGGCAAATTGTAACCGATTTCACCTTTTTGAACTAACAAATATAATTTGGATTTAAAGACGAACCCTACCGGATCCTTTAATTCTTTTATTTCTATTTTGAATTCAAAATATCCATATATGTTCTGATCGCCAGTTCATACTATACTAGATCCAATTGCATTCGATTGTAATTGAGAGAATAATCCAAATGGATTTGACTCGAGCTTGATCCAAAAGTAACTTTCATCAACTAGCAGCATTCCGACAGGAACCATTAGGAATAATGGGTTAGATAAATTGAGTTTCTATTTCAAAGATTTTTCAAAAAAGATTTGCTGATCATTTTGAATTTAATCATTTAATTGATTAAACTATAATCGCATATACATGCATTATGCATTAATTCGTATATTATGCATCGGCATACATAACAAAACAACTCTTCCATTTGTTTTTGGAAAGGCCACAACATATCATATATCCTACCATATTACATGAAAAAAAAGTATCTGTATGATAAACCAGTGTTGAAAGAAATTGATGAGATTTTGTCCCATCATATTTAGACAATCTTATTTCTTTGGACATAAAGAGATAACCATTGCGATTGCCGGAAAGACTAGGCCACTAAAGGAACAAAAATATGGGGAAAGTTCAAATCTATCATAGAATGGATACCTCGATTTCATATTTGTACCTATTATAATTATAAAGATGAAAGATATCTTATGATAACTATTAGAAAGAATATTAAGATAATATTAATATGAAGTATTGAATAATCAATAAAATTAATAACGAATCTAGAACTCAATGAAGTGTACCTATTCCATTACTCTTTCTACACGAATATGTACGATAATTCGCTTTCAAAATTGGATTCTTATTCTACCATCCTGATCTTCATCGTCTTTCCTTTCAAAACAAAAGGGTGTTTTGAAAGGAAAGATATAAAAGAGTTTCTTATGAGTTCTCAACTTTAACCAATCTTATCCAACAAACAGGGATTCCTCCTAGTGAAAAATGGGAGTTTTTGCTAAATAGAAAGAACTTATATATTCTTATTATTTGTTATTTCTATTTTATTTATTTGATTTGAGATTTATTCTTTCTTTTTATTTATTTTTTATTTATTATTGAATATTTTATTCTCATATTTTTGATATCTTTTTTTATCTATTTTTTGTTGTTCTATATATAAATATGTCAAAAGGACGGAGAAATCTATTTTTATTTCCCGGATTTATCGGAAGGATTTTTTTTATCTGTCAATAAAGGGATGCTTCTTCCCTATTCCTAATAAGGAAGAGAGGTAGAAGAAAAAAAGGATCCGGGTCAAAAAATCATTATCAAAAAGTTATGACTCTTACTACACTTATAACTGATATTCCCAAAGAAAACACCATCTTCTTAGTTTTGTTTTTTTCATTATAATTAACTAAATGTGTATTCGCTACAAATAAAAAGAACTTAAGCTAGTGATATACTTCCATTTGAAAATGAAGAATTTCAATCTTTTTTCAAATCTTTCTTTGAATCTTTATTCAAGGGAAGGAAACCATGTAGCTGAAATAACTCATTCAGAACACCTTTTAAAGGATTACGTGGTACGATTGGATCGAATAAGCCCTTTTGGAATAAAAACTCAGCCACTTGTGAACCGTTGGGTACTGTCTTTTTCAATGTTTGTTCAATTACTCTTTTACCCGCAAACGCAATGTAGGCATTAGGTTCAGCAATAATGATATCTCCCAACATACCAAAACTTGCTGTAACTCCGCCAGTTGTAGGAGATGTAAGGATTGATACATAGAATAACTTTTTATTTGATTGATAATCATATGAAGCAGAAGAAATTTTAGCCATTTGCATCAAGCTCGAGCTCCCTTCTTGCATGCGTGCTCCTCCAGAAGCACACACAATAATGACAGGTAGAGATCGATTAGTAGCATACTCGATCAAACGGGTTATTTTCTCACCTACTACGGATCCCATACTACCTCCCATAAACTGAAAATCCATAACTACAATTGCTATGGGAATACTGTTTAGTCGACCTACGCCTGTTTGAACAGCTTCAGTTAAACCCGTTTTTATTTGATAAAAAGAAATGCGATCTATATAGGGTTCCTCCTCTGAATGAAATTCAATGGGATCCGTAGAAACCATATATTCATCCATAGGCTCCCAAGTGCCAGGATCAATAAAGAGTTTGATTCTATCTGAACTACTCATTTTTAAATGAAATCCGCAGTGTTCACAAATATTCATTTTTGAACTAAAAAATTTTTTATAATTTAATCCATAACAATTCTCACATTGAACCCATAACTGTTTGTATTTTGTATTTAGATCAAAATCATTAAATTTTTCGCTTATATTGAAATAACTGCTACTAGTTTTGATACTAGAATTTCCATTTTCAATGCTACTTGTACTTTCCGTCGTACAAATGAAACTGGAAATGTCACTGTCAATACCACTGGGAATGTTACTATTAAGACTGATTTCAAAACGAAGATAACTATAAATGCAACTATTGATGTGATTATTCCAATTAGATTGAGTATCATACATGGAATAACAATAGTAGTAATTACTACTATTAGAACCACTATTTAAATAACTAGGAAAAAGAATCTCTAGTTCACTCAAAAAAGAACTAGCATTGTCATTGTCAATATCAAAAATATGATTTTCGATATCAAAATATACAGAATAAGTGTCACCATTACTATTTTTAACTAAAAAAGTATGATCAGAGATCAAACTCCAAATATTCCTACTATCAAATAAATAATTTATATAATTAATATTACTGAAACTATAACTGTCCCGACTAGGAATCTCTTTATCCGCATCATTTAGAAGAGTTTCTTCACTTCCACTGGTATGTCCAAGAGCATCAAGACTATCCATTGATTTACTTAGCCCACACCTATGTTCTAACTTATTGTTAGACAACATCGAATCGAACCAACATTTTTTCATAGATTCTTTCTGCCCCCTATTTTATGAAAACCTAATACTAATAGATGAATAGTCATTCGATGAAGAAAAAATAATTTTACTATTTCTTTTTTCTTTATTTTGATTTATCATCAGAATTCAAATGAAGCATATGATCCAATCATTAAGATTGTTAATGAAAAACGAGCGAGTCTTGAAAATAAAGGATTCTCCTTTTAAGGAATACGGTGAATCATTTCAATATTATGATAGAATCTTTTCCTCAAAAAAAGATATATAAAGACAGGTTCCTCTTATGGAAAACTCTCAATTCTCATCAAAAAGATACATAGTTGTTTATTCCCATAAATTAAAAGAATTCTCGTCTCGTAGAATCTCGTGTTATATAGTCAAATAGTAAAATAAGAAAATAAGTTTATGTTACAACAGGGAACAAAAAAGACAATATACAAATATACAGGATAGGGATATAAGGGGATCTTTCCCTTGGCTTGATCTATGGCCTGAAACTCAGGAATATAAAAGGATCCATAATTCAACCTATGGTTCCAACAATAAACAATAGAATAGATAAGTTGTTTAGTTTTACTTCGATCTTTTTCAATAAGATCCAAAGTCATCTCATGCTCCCCCTCAAGTTTACCCACTACTGTACCAGCGTGAATATGATCTCCACCAGACATACGTAATGCTTTAGCTAGTACACTAAAATTCATACCATGATTTTTCTGTCTATCAATAACTGCATGCATTGCGCTATGGATGTGAAGAAGTAGACCATTGTCGCGGCAATAATGAGACAAGCTAGTATTTGTGGTGAACCCCCAGTTAATTAGTCATGCATTACGATAGTAAATCCCAATTCTCTGGCAAATACCGCTCTTTTCATAATTTCTTCACATGTACCCGCAGTTGCATTCAAGTAATGTCCTTTAATTTCACCCGTTTTGGCTTGCGCTTTATAAATAGCTTCGGCACAAAATAAGAAACGATCTCTCCAACGTATAAATGGTTGTGAATTTACGTTTTCATCATCCTTAGTAAAATCAAGTCCACCCCGTAGATATTCATAAACCCGTAGATATTCATAAACCGCTCTACCATAGTTTTTTGCGGATAATTCCAATTTTGGTTTAATAGTACATCCCAATAGGGGACGACCATACTTGTTCGATTTATCTCTTTCAACTTGGATGCCATGAGGCGGGCCTTGGAAAGTTTTAGAATAAGAAGTGGGAATTCGCAGATCTTCCAGACGTAGAGCTCGCAGGGCTGTGAAACCAAATACATTACTCACAATGGAAGTAAACATGTTAGTAACAGAACCTTCTTCAAAAAGGTATAAAGGATAAGCTACATAAGCAATATATTGATTTTCCTCCCCAACAACGACCTCAATGTGGTAGCATTGTCCTTTGTAACGATCAAGACTGGTAAGTACATCAGTCCACACAGCTGTCCATGTACCATTAGAAGATTTGGCAGCTACCACAATCCCGCTTCTTCAGGCGGAACTCCCGGTTGAGGAGTTACTCGGAATGCTGCCAAGATATCAGTATCTTTGATTTCGTAGTCAGGAGTATAATAAGTCAATTTGTAATCTTTAACACCAGCTTTAAATCCAACGCTTGCTTTAGTTTCTGTTTGTGATGACATAAATCCCTCCTTACAACTCATGAATTAAGAATTCTCACAACAACAAGGTCTACTCGATATGAATTAGACGTGAATGAAACCTTTGACAAAAATATTAACAATTCAAAAGAGATTCAACTAAACTAATATTATCAACTAATGAATAATTAAAGGTTCATTATTTGATTCACCAAATACATCATTATTTTATACTCTTTGATATATCCCGATATTCGTTTTGAAAAATTTCCATTTCTAATTCTATATCATATTCATCATTCTTTATACTCATTTTTATAATGAATCTAAAAAGATAAAAATAGTAATAAAAATAGTAAAATAAAGAGAAAAAACATCAAATAAAATGAAAAAATTTGATTTCATTTCAATTTAAAAATAATAAATAAAAAGAATTAATAATTAGAATTTCAATATAATTCAATTATTAATATTAAATTATTAAATTATAATTATTAATTATTATTATTATATTATTTAATATTATTTATTAATTATAAATTATATAATTAAATTATATAATTATTAAATTATTATATAATTATAAATTATATAATTAAATTATATAATAATTTAATAATTATATATTAATTATTATATTTATATATTATATATATATTAATTATATATATATATTATAATATATATTATATTATATATTATATTATATATTATATTAATTATATATTAATTATATTATAAATTTATTATATATATTATATATTTATTATATTATATTATATATTATATTATAAAATTATATTATAAATATTAATAAATATTATAAATTTATAAATTAAATTATTATATTATAAAATATTATAAATATTATATTATAAAATATTATAAATATTAAATTTAAATAATGAAGTCTAATTTGAGATTAATCTGATGATAGAAAGAGGATAGGTAGAAAAACTTATTAGATACCATGGAATCCGGTATCTAATAAGTTATACCTACTATTGGATTTGAACCAATGACTCCCACCGTATGAAAGCAATACTCTAACCACTGGGTTAAGTAGGTCATTTATCACCACAAAAAAGGTCTCCATCGCTTCGATGGATTATAGGTAAAATATGTTTTCTAAGCAATATAAATCTTTTACCAGTAAACATAAATGGATCAGAAAGTTATTTCGATAATAATAAGTTTTCTCTTTTTTACCGAGAAGGTCTACGGTTCGAGTCCGTATAGCCCTAATACATTCCATTTTTATTTTGTATATAAATTTGAATAGTAGTAGGAACAATAAAATAAACACAATAATTCATTCTAACGGAATCAATTGGTATTTGTCAAATCTTAGATCAAATATACATCTCTCTTCATCCACTTTCATGAATGAATTACATATGAGATTTTTTATTATTTTTTTTTTAATTGAATTTAAAATCTCATTTTTAATTTCTTTAATATCTTATAATAAATAAGATAAGGGATTCTTTACTTTTACTTTCTATTTCTAAGAATTTAGAAGATATAAGATAAATATGAAATAGAAAAAATATACATAATACATAAGATAATAAGTATAAGAATAATAAGTATAAGAATAAGTAGAATAGAGAAGAAAAATAACTAGGTATAAGAGCATGCTATGTCTACACATCATATATAGAAATAGAATTGAAAGGAGAAAAAAAAAGATAGAAGTGGGATAACATTAAAATCTTTCTAGTTATGAATCAGGTAATGTGAAATATTCATACAAATAAAAATGTGGGAGAGATGAAGAAGATGCAGGTTCATTTATCTGATTGGCTAGTCAAGCATGAGCTAATTCATGGATCTTTAGGCTTTGATTGCCGAGGAGTAGAGACTTTACAAATAAAAAAACCGAGGATTGGGATTCCATTGCTGTCATTTCATATGTATATGGTTACAATTATTTACGCTCCTGGTGTGCCTATGATGTAGCACCAGACGGATTTTTAGCTAGTGTGTATCACCTTACGAAAATACGGTATGGTATAGATAAACCAGAATAAACCAGAAGAGGTATGCATAAAAGTATTTGCTCCCAGGAGTAATCCTCAAACCCCGTCAGTTTTATGGATTTGGAAAAGTGCTGATTTTTAGGAACGGGAATCTAAAGAATATATATCCCGATCCATATCAATTAATTAATTTCATTTGTATGAGGTATGAATATCTATCCGATACATTATTCATGTGTCAGGAACCAGATTTGAACTGGTGACACGAGGATTTTCAGTCCTCTGCTCTACCAACTGAGCTATCCCAACCATTTCCTGTGCATCATCCTAGCAGAGTACTTATATCTATTATATCTATGTCAATGAAAAGAACTAAAAAATAAAATCTTAACAAATTGGCCCTAGCCCCTGAATCTTTTATATCTTCAAAAAGAAGACTTTCTTTGTAAATGAAAGGAAAAAGATATGGACTATGAATGATTCAATAACGGAGATTCCTTGAACATATATGTTCATAGCGTATTATACAGAAAAAATGAGATTGGATTGGAATAAGATACGAGAATTTCTATTTGGATCCATTTGTGAAAGAACAGAGTGAATGAAATGAGAAAGATATTTCATTTTGTTTAAACCGAGCCACCGATGAAAAAAAAAGAAATAGCGAGGAAGTAAAATGGGCTTTTTATTTGGGATAGAGGGACTCGAACCCTCACGATTTCAAAATTTGACGGGTTTTTCTCTTACTATAAATTTCATTATTGTCGGTATTGACATGTAAAATGGGACTCTCTCTTTATTCTCGTCCAATTAATCTTCAAAAAATCTATCAAACTCTGGAATGAATCATTTGATCACTGAATATTTGAATTTGATTCTTTTGTCAACTTCAATAGGAATTGATTCACAATAACTCTTCAATTTTTCATATACTTTTTGATCTCTATCATTCTAATTAATAGAGAATAGAAGAGAATAAAAATAGAGGGTTTCTATAGATCCTTATCTAATACTTCTAATACTATTATTTATATTTTATATTAATTACTTATATTACTATTAATTACTTATATTACTAGTAATATATAGTAATATAAATAAGAAAGAAATAAATAATAGATAAATCTTATTCTCTAATTTATATATTCTCTAATTTATATAATTTGAAATTCTATAATAATTAGAATAATATAATTCATAAATATATAGATTCTTTTCTTAATCTAATTCTTAATAGAATCTAAATATAATAAGAATAGAAAGAAATGAAATAGAGATATACTAATATATCACTAATATCTAATAGAAAGAAATAGAAGATTTCTATTCTCATATTCATATACATATATAGAGATACAGAACAGGATTCAATCTAAGATTTTGGTTGTGATTAATTGTTTGCTATGCCAGTATGTATACGTACGTATTAGATAGATAAGGTTATCCTTTCTGTCATTTTGATAGAAGGATTTTAGCCACTAACGTAACATATTCAATTTCATTCGTCGTTAGAACAGCTTCCATCGAGTCTCTGCACATATCCCTTTTTCTTCTCATTTTCCATCGTTTTTAAAGATTTGACTCAGGATTGCCCATTTTTAGTTCCAGGGTTTCTATGAATTTGTAAGTTCTCACTTAGCAGGTTTCCATACCAAGGCTCAATCCAATCAAGTCCATAGCGTCTACCAATTTCACCATATCTTTCCTTTGAGACAAGGATTCAGTTGTAGTCTCACCCACTTCTTTCATTTATCTTGGTACTATCGAATTCATTAGGTAATGATTCCTATATTGAAACAGTGTATGCTTCTATCTTCTATTCTCTTTTTTTACCCACCCTCTATTCTATATTCTATCATTTCATCTCTCCTATTTGTTTCAATACGAAATTATTCTATCATTGATGTATCCGCAATTCAATATGGATAGATATATCCCACATATCTTTCCTCCTCCTTCATTTTTACACTGCAGTTTGTAATAGTGGAACGGTCAATATTCATTCTTTTTTTTTCATTTCAAATTATAATTTCATTAATATATTGATATTTTATATATTCTTATTTTATTTTTTTTTGTATTCTTTGTATTCATATTATTCATATATGAATAATATATGAATAATATGAATATGGAATTGAATTTCTATTTCTATTTAGATATCTAATTTATTATCTAATTTATCTAGATCTAAATAGTTTTCTTTTCTATTTTCTAAGAAGAATCACTAGGTAATAGCTAAGATCCAATAGTTTCCTATATTCCTATACACTATTGCTCTTATATCCGCCCGCTTAGCTCAGAGGTTAGAGCATCGCATTTGTAATGCGATGGTCATCGGTTCGATTTCGATAGCCGGCTCTTTTTCTTTATCAATCTATTTCTTTCCATGATTGAAAATATCTACTCTCGCTTTATCTAAATATAGGGTCACCAATCTATTATGTCATGGTAACTTGCAGTTATAGCTATGAAGAAAAAAGTTTACTAGAACAATTAGATCTCTACAGAAGAAATTGGAAAACGTAGCCTTCGCTTTAATTTCCTATATATACAAAAAATCCGAATATTGATAAAATTTATTTGATTCTGTTTTGTAGGACTTTAATAAATTGAGTTTTGCTTTGCTAATCCTTTAGTTCAGTCTGAATTTATATTTTTTTGTCAAATGAAAGTGAATCAAAAAGGAGCCTTTATATGTCTCGTTACCGAGGACCTCGTTTCAAAAAAATACGCCGGCTGGGGGCTTTACCGGGACTAACTAGTAAAAGACCCAGATCCAGAAGTGATCTTCAAACCCAATTGCGCTCTGGAAAAAGATCACAATATCGTATTCGTTTAGAAGAGAAACAGAAATTGCGTTTTCATTATGGTCTGACAGAGCGACAATTACTTAAATATGTGCATATTGCTGGAAAAGCCAAAGGGTCAACAGGCCAGGTTTTACTACAACTACTTGAGATGCGTTTGGATAACATCCTCTTTCGATTAGGTATGGCTTCGACCATTCCTGGAGCCAGACAATTAGTTAACCATAGACACATTTTAGTTAATGGTCGTATAGTGGATATACCAAGTTATCGTTGCAAACCCCGAGATATTCTTACTACGAAGGATAAAGAAAGATCAAAAGCTCTGATTCAAAATTCTCTTGTTTCATCCCCCCACGAGAGATTGCCAAACCATTTGACTATTGATTCCTTACAATATAAAGGATTTGTAAATCAAATAATAGATAATAAATGGATCGGTCTGAAAATAAATGAGTTGTTGGTCATAGAATATTATTCCCGTCAGACTTGATTCTAACAAAAATAAAAAAGCAAGGTTCATACCAATTTTAATTCCTTTCGCTGAAGTAAATAGAGTACCTCGTGCCCTGTCTCATTCACGTATCAAAAAAGGATCGGCAATAGGATTCTTTTAATTATTTTTTCTTTTCAATATCAATATGATATTTGTATTTGACCTATCACAGGGATGAATTAGGGATAGAGAATTTATATTAAATATATTAAATTATATTAAATATATTAAATAAGGGTCTTACCGTTAGAATAATTATATCAATTCTTATTTTATTTAATACATTGTAGTCGGTAACGTTGATGGATGAAAATAAACGGGGAGAGAGGGATTCGAATCCTCGGTAAACAAAAGTCTACATAGCAGTTCCAATGCTACGCCTTGAACCATTTGGTCATCTCTCCTACAGAATGTTATTCTTGAACAAAACTCGAAATGAATAGCGAGTCCTTCATCTTAATTGTAGTACGCCCAATGGTTCCATAAGAAGAAATTTCTTTTCCAATTTCATATTTATCAACAACAACTTCTTTCATCAGCTAACCCATGGAATTCATGAATCGTCCGATGAATCTTTCTATTTAAATTGTATAATGTGGCACATAAACGTTATGCAAACATAAAAAATATGGTTACTTTATTTTAATTTGATTTTATCATGGAATTATTATTCCATTCTTTTCCTTTTTGGATCATAATCAAATCAAAGATTCTCGATTTATCAAAATCCATAGAAAACTTGGTTATTCAATTTAGATGAAATAGTAATAGTCATTGGTATACTACGAGATTGGAATTAAATCTAATCTGATTCAACTATTTCATTTCATCTTTGTCCAAAAAAGGGGACACCACATTTTTTCCAAAATTATCGATTTTAGTATTGAGCAAAAGGTTACATCTATAGATTCTGTATTGGAGGTCAATACTACTTCATTTAGTACCAATAGGTGGCATCGGGGAAAAAGTACTACACCTAGGAATCAACAACACAAAAACTTTGTTATAAAGAAACCTTTTCCTTATCGGTATCGGGACTTAAAAGAATGGTTAGTAAAACAAAGATCCATCTAATTCGTACTTTTTGTACCAGTATAACCATCAAAGATCGTTGAAGTGACTAATTTCTGGAAATCATAAGCGTTGAGTACAAATAAATCTTTGGAGTTACCTTTTCAATCTAGCACTAATATACTAATATGATTGGTGTTAAGAAGAAAACTATTGTGGGAAGGATGGCTAGCAATTTCTTGTAAAAATACCAGCTCCTGTCAGTTCATAATGAGACTAGTGAAATTTTGATTACATGAATTCTCCCTCTTAGTACTTAGTACTATGCACAGAAGGGAGGAGCAAACCGTATGAGATGAAGATCTCACGTACGGTTCTGGAACGGAGATTCTTTTACTATAATGAACGACCATAACGGATGTCGGCTCAATCTGAAGGAAATTATGCAGAAGCTTTACAGAATTATTATGAAGCTACGCGATCATAAATATCATAAATCGATCCCTATGATCGAAGTTATATACTCTATAACATAGGTCTTATATACACAAGCAATGGATAGCATACAAAGGCTTTGGAATATTATTTTCGAGCATTAGAACGAAATCCATTTTTACCACAAGCTTTTAATATTTAATAATATGGCCGTGATCTGTCATTACGTGCGACTATCTTCACTATAGAAAGAAAAAAAGATAGGCTTTCTACATAGGAATCGTCCAAAGTAATGATTTTTATTAGCTGTAGCAAGGAAAAAGACTTCGCGAGAACCACGGAAGAAATAGGTATGGCCTATATACTATACTCTTCTATGGATATGGATAAAGAGTCGAATTGATAGAGAAAGCACCATAAAGATCTATTAGTAAGCTATTATTTGGTAAATACAGTTCAGAACTGCTTACTTATGTCATGATATGGGATAAAAAAGTGAGAAATCAACTTATGTAATAGAGTTGATCTACTAAAGTATTGAGCAGCGGTGTAGCATCAGATCCCAAAGATAGTAAGTTCTTTTTTCTTAACGGAGAAAAATCTTTTTCAAGGATTTCTATATATATATAGAAATCTCATATACCATATATGAAACATTAAACCGAGATAGTTACCTTTCAGAAAATTTTAACGATATTGGGGATATTTATGCTTCATTCTTCTGAAGGTGGGATAAAAGAGAAAACTAATAACTACTAATAACTAATAATTGATCCAAATTAGAATTGGAAACTTATGCAATAAACATCTTCTGGTTAACCCAAGAAAAAATAGAATAGATTGATGAGAAATTGAATTCAGTTAGCATAGGATAGATTAAGAGAAGATGGGACGCAAAAAGAATTGATTGCCGAGCCGTATGGGGTAGAAAATTCTCAAGTACGGTTCTAAGGGAAGGAATTTACTAATCTATTCCGACTGGGGAGAACAGGCCATTCTACAAGGCGATTCGGAAATTTTGGAGGCTTTTGGTTCGATCAAGCTGCCAAGTATTGGAAACAAGCTATAGCGCTTAATCCAGGGAATTATATTGAAGCACATAATTTCCCAATGGATACAATCTGCTCATGGCAAGACTTCCTATGGGTTCGATGTACTCTCTTATCTTCAACGAATAGTCCTGCAGGTCGAAGCATATGGTTACCCGGCTGGTTGAATGCTATTAATGAGAATAGTAATTCACTTTTCTTAACAATAAGGCCGGGAGATTTCTTGGTTCATCATGCTATCGCTCTGTATTTACATATGACTACTATGACTACATTGATTTTAGTAAAAGGTGCTTTATATGCGCGTGGTTCCAAGTTAATGCCAGATAAAAAGGATTTTTTGGTTATAGTTTTCCCTGTGATGGCCCCGGGCGTGGCGGTACTTGTGATATTTCTGCTTGGGACGCATTTTATTTGGCAGTTTTCTGGATGCTAAATACCATTGGATGGGTGACTTTTTATTGGCATTGGAAACACATCACATTATGGCAGGGTCACGTTTCACAATTTAATGAATCCTCCACTTATTTGATGGGATGGTTAAGAGATTATCTATGGTTAAACTCTTTGCAACTTATAAATGGATATAACCCTTTTGGTATGAATAGTTTATCGGTATGTGCGTGGATGTTCTTAATTTCCTGGCATGTCTATTGGCAGGAATTGATTGAAACTTTAGCGTGGGCTCATGAACGGACACCTTTGGCTAATTTGATTCAATGGAAAGATAAGCCAGTGGCTCTTTCCATTGTGCAAACAAGATTGGTTGGATTAGCCCACTTTTCTGTAGGTTATATATTCACTTACGCAGCTTTCTTGATTGCCTCCACATAAGGAAAATTTGGTGAATTTTTGTTTCTTTGGGGGAATAGGGTACAAAAAAATAAAAATATCATTTCTTTCTATGTACCTTCTTCTATTTTTCCATCTAGGATCCAAACTGTATCATTGATAAAAATAGGAACTGAACATTATGGCAAGAAAAAGTTTGATTCAAAGGGAGAAGAAGCGCCAGAAATTGGAACAGAAATATTATTGGATTCGTCGATCCTTAAAAAAAGAAATAAGCAAAGTTCCCTCAACGAGGGAACAATGGAAAATTCATGGGAAATTGCAATCCTCACCACGTAATAGTGCGCCTATACGTCTTCATCGACGTTGTTTTTTAACCGGAAGACCCAGAGCAAACTATCGAGACTTTGGATTATCTGGACACATGCTTCGAGAAATGGTTCATGCATGTTTGTTACCAGGCACAACAAGATCAAGTTGGTAAGGAAACAATATTGTTTCCTGTTTGGATAGATCTCTATGATCTCTAGAATAGATAGGCCCTCTACCATATCTATATAAATAGAATAGTCTATTTATACAAAATGGTAGAGGGGCATATCCAATCTTTCTTCGTCCATCAGTTCCTAGTTGTTCAGCGCGGAGTAGAGCAGTTTGGTAGCTCGCAAGGCTCATAACCTTGAGGTCACGGGTTCAAATCCTGTCTCCGCAACATTTTTGTAAAATACCCTTTTATTTTGTATTTGTAGTAATTAATGACTTTTTGTTGGAAGATAAAACTACTGTATTCACTACTATGCATACTAGTATGCATAGTAGTCAACTATACTGACAGAATCTTTTTATAGTACAATGGGCGGATAGTGGGAATCGAACCCGCATCTTATCCTTGGCAAAGAGAAATATTCGACCATATCCGCATTTTCTTCGTTCCTGATGCGTACGCCGCATATGTCCACACATATATGCGTCTGGATCATATTTGCGCAGGGCCTTATACAAAGACTATAGTATAAGTAAAGTAAGATTCTAATTCAGATCAGATTCTTAATTATCTATATCCAATCCATAATGATGTACCAGAAAATAAAACATTTTTGTTACTTGACCAACCATCAGAAGAAGCAAATACAACGGGTACACTAATAAATCAGATTAATGAAATTACAATTAATGCAAAAACAGCTAATTGGAAAGCAATAGAATTATATTGAATAAGAAATCTAGGAACTTTTTATGAGCGGATTCATGAAATTGTTTCATAAAGAGCCATAAGTAATAATCCTATTTTGACTCTGCACCATTGATTCTACTATGATTATGAATTAATAATAGAATAATTCCTTCATTTCATAGAGATAATAGAGATATTTGTATGGATATAGTAAGTCTCGCTTGGGCTGCTTTAAAGGTAGTGTTTACATTTTCTCTTTCACTTGTAGTATGGGGAAGGAGTGGGCTTTAGAGCTAGGAATATTACTAATTTAGTACTTGATTGAAAAATATACTTGTATCAATTGTGATCGTTTTGCGAAAGCTTCAAAAAACTTGGTTTGCTTTAGTTTATTTAGTTTATATTTCTATAATTCGAAATTCTAGAAAATTATAGAATAATAAGAATAATAATATATGATATGAATAATATATGATATGTATATGATATGGTATTTATATGGTATATAGTATATGCCCGTAATATATATATAATATAAATATAATATAATATATAATATAAATATAATATAATATAAATATATAATATAAATATATAAATATATAAAATCAAATATATAAAATCTACATAAAATTAGGAGGTATCATATGGCCAATATTCTATAGGATTCTATAGATCATACAATATGCAAATACAAAAAAGAAACAGTAGTAGAAACGAGATGGAAGAAAGAAAAGGACGGATGAAGTATCAAAAATAGAATATTCTAACAGATTCCTTCAAAAAAGAGCGTTGCTTGGTTGGTATTCTCTTAGTATCTTTCTTCTTGGGTTGAAACTAGAACACATACATAAAAGATCCAGTGTTCAATTTGGATGAGAATAAGATAGATTGTTTCCAATTAGTCATTACGGATGCACAAACAAAGTTTGTTTGGAACTAAAGAAGGTGTGGTTTCATCTGAACCCCAAAAATACTCTGTCGATATAATTATGTGAAGCTCATTGTTTTGTTTATAATAAACAAATAAAATTTGTGTCTGTATTCTCGGTCAAAATACGGGCACTTTATTCCATTTCGTTGATCACGAAAATAATAATCGAAAAAAAAATAAGGCTGAATATAGTCTGTATTACTCTAGTAATTAGTAAGGAGTAACGATTTGATAAATGCAAAACAAAAACAAAAGAAATAAAGATTTCCCCAGAGATTAGATTTTGTTCCCCGTCTTCCCTTTCACGGAAGAGGAAAGAGATGAGTCGATCGATTCATCGGATCGGGACTGACGGGGCTCGAACCCGCAGCTTCCGCCTTGACAGGGCGGTGCTCTGACCGATTGAACTACAATCCCAGCCATATGCTTAATGCTTGGCATACATAGTCTTATGATTTCAGAAGAGCATTCTATTTGTCGTGTTGCAACAAAAACACGAAGTATATAAGAATATCCTATTCACATAGATATGGACTTGAGTGAGAGTGGTATAGATTACTAGTAATCTATACTAGTAATCTATGGTTATTTTCTTGTATTTACTGTATTGCAAAGGAAAATAAAAAGGATGGATGAGAAAAAAGGGACTATTTATCTATGGGTATTTCTGTTTCTATTTCTAGAGGACAAATCCTTTAGATCTTCTTCATGGAGCGACGAATTCTTGGGCCGAGCTGGATTTGAACCAGCGTAGACATCTTGCCAACGAATTTACAGTCCGTCCCCATTAACCGCTCGGGCATCGACCCAGGAAGAATGAATTCTAGGTTTATTGATAATCCACAGCCAACTCACTTTCGTAGTCCACTACCCCCAGGGGAAGTCGAATCCCCGTCGCCTCCTTGAAAGAGAGATGTCCTGAACCACTAGACGATGAGGGCATATCCGTCCCGAATGCCATCATACTATGATTCAATAATTCAATCAATATTCAATATAAATATATAATTATAAATATATAATTATAATATATATAAAATATATATATAATATATATTATTATATATTATATAATTAGATAATTATAGATAATTAAATTATAGATAATTAGAATAAAATGTATGACTAGATCCGAGGAGTCTTTTCTACTTTTATGTTATGATCCCATAGAATTCTTTGTATTTGATGGAAATATTCTATCCTAGAACTCTTTATAATATTATTACTTATTATTACTTTATAATATTATTATATATTATTATATTAATAATATTAATATATAAAATAATATTAATATGTAATAATGTAATATATGAAATATGAAAGTAAAGTTAAAAGTTATATTCAAATATGCAATATGAATATAACTAATATTCAAATTAGTTACTAATTCAGTACATATGGAAGTATACGTGATAAAGTATTTAGAAAGTATTATAAAAAATCTCTAAAAAAGATATTTATGTATCATATTTATGCCTTAAAGTCTAAGATAATATTCAAAAAATAAAGTAGAATTTTAATTTAGTTAAATAATGAAATATAAAGAAAACGAAACTAAAGTATAAGATCCCTTTAGGTTATTAGTCCGACAGAAAAAAGAGTTAAACTTTCATTTCTTTTCTTCAATTTGAACTCATTGATTCGTTCAGCGTTCAGATGAGTTATGCCTATCACTATCTCACACTAAGAAAAAAGATTAAAACATTTTCTTATTATAAGAATTAGGTTCAGGTTACGAATCCCCCATCAAATAATTCAAGAAAAGATCTTGAATATACTTCAGGTCAGATTGGTATGGTATATATATTAGTCAAGTGAATCTTGTTCTTATGGAAAAGTCAACAAAGCAAGTAGATTTAATCTTGAAACAATTCAATGCATTCTTTTCTTTTTTATCAAAATATGAATCTGACCTACTTCCTATATAAATCAAACTAATTGTTCCATTATGATATATATATTATATATATATATATATATTATATATATATATGCAATAGACTCATAATGGAAGATGAAGATGCCTAATTCATGAATTGAAAAAAAGAAAATAGAATAAGAAAAAATAAAATATACAATCCGATTAAATTTAGGAGCAGTACTCAGAGCCTCTAGTGAGTCTGGATACAAAGTATCTTCAGTTCTTTGCCACAATTATGAAATGAATTTACCATCAGCCTATCCAATCTAATTTCATCGCAAACAGAGTGAGTAAACACTACTTCAATATTAAGAAAGCTCTAGTGTAAAATAATAAATTTGATTCAATTTAGAATAGCCCAAATCAATCATTAATAAGATTGGATTGCTTCAGATTTATGGATAACTTTTTGAGCCACACTCAGAGCCCAGATCTTTATAAAAGAGATGACAGAGGCCTTATGGGTTCTCAAAATCAAGTATCAACAGACCTAGCCTATGCTTTTGCGGGGAAAGAATTCGTCAAGTTTGATCAACAGGATTAATAAATTCCAAGTCTTTTTTGTTGATCAGGCAACACCCAGATTCGAACTGGGGATAAAGGATTTGCAGTCCCCCGCCTTACCACTTGGCCATGCCGCCAAATCCCATCCAAAATGTATAAAGAAAGAAATTCTATAGAATTAGACTTATTTCTAGAATTCTATTTATTATTATTATATTTCTATTCCTCTCCTCATTTTGTTTTGATTTTTACTTTATTAATTTCTTTTATTTTTGGATCTTGAATCCCATTGTACTTATCCTTTTACAAAAAATAATTCCTCTTTTTTATTGGATCCTTTTTCTATTCTTTTCTTCGATTGATTTTATCTCATTTCATAGAGAGCAGATTGAATCCTAAATTTATTGATTTTTTATTTTTTTGTACCCCGATCATAATAAAAGAATTAGGTATAAATTGGATAAATTTTGATATCCGATAAGAGATTTTATCAGCCTAAGTGACAGAATTCTTCCCAGGAATGCTTTATTAATTTCCATTTCTTTATATTTGTACCTGGCTCAAGCTCAAATTTGAACTTGCATCGAAAATGCCCTCCATTTCTCTGTCTTGTTTCCGTTCATACGTATGATATATATGGATGGAGTTGACTAAAATTTTATGTGATTCAGTAAACAGAATATCCATTCCATCATTGCTAGATCAATTGGTAGGGTTCAATGAATAGTGAGCCAAGCCAATAATGGTATTTTTTCAATAAAGAAAAGAGGAAACTTCAGATTAAGATGATCCAAAATGTAAATGAGGGAATGTCCACAATACCTGGATTTAGTCAGATACAATTTGAGGGATTTTGTAGGTTCATTAATCAGGGCTTGACGGAAAAATTTCATAAGTTTCAAAAAATTGAAGATAAAGATCAAGAAATTTAATTTCAACTATTTGTGGAAACATATCAATTCCCTTAAAGAGATGCTGTATATGAATCACTCACATATTCTTCTGAATTATATGTACCTGCCATCTTAATTTTGAAAACCGGTAGACATATGCAAGAACAAACTATTTTTATCGGAAACATCCCTATAATGAATTCTTTTGGAACCTCTCCTCTATAGTAAATGGAATATACCGAATTGTGATCAACCAAATATTGCAAAGTCCCGTACTACCGTTCAGAATTGGAACATAACGGAAGGATTTCTGTCTATACCAGTACTATAATATCGGATTGGGGGGGAAGGTCGGAACGGAATTATAAATTGATAGAAAAGCAAGTCATTCGGATAGACGGGGGTAAACTAATGAGTTCGAATATTAATGAACTCTATAGAAGAGTCATCTATCGTAACAATACTCTTAGCAACAAGTAGATCTACACCAGGGAAATTAGTAATGTGTCAGGAGAAATTGGTACAAGAGGCCGTGGATACACTTTTCGATAATGGAATACGCGTACAACCCATGAGAGATGGTCATAATAATAAAGTTTACAAGTCATTTTCTGATGTAATTGAAGGCAAAGAAGGAGGATCTCACAAGACTCTGCTTGGTAAACGCGTCAATTATTCGGGACGTTCCGTCATTGTTGTGGGTCCTTTGCTTTCATTACATCAATGTGGATTACCTCGAGAAATAGCAATATAGCTCTTCCAAACATTTGTAATTCGTGGTCTAATCAGACAAGATGTTGCTTCTAACACAGGTATTGCTAAAAGCAAAATTCGGGAAAAAAGAACCCATTGTATGGGAAATCCTTCAAGAAGTGATGCAAGGGCATCCTGTATTGTTTAATAGAGCGCCCACCCTGCATAGATTAGGTATACACTATATTAACTATATTAAGAACTTATAATCAAGTCTTTTTAAAGAAATATTTTTTTACTTGAAAATTTTCAACAGACTTTCCAAGTGCTTCGAGTACTTCCATTTCAATACTGTTTCCTATATGAAAATATTAGGATTTATAATCCCGATCCATACAGTAACATCGTTTGGAATTCATTCCGTTTGAATTGGTATTCTCTCCATCACGATTCTTATGAAGAGGCATGGACAATAATTAGCCTCGGACAATTCTTTTGTGAAAATGTATGTCTATTGAAATACGGATCACGCATAAAAAAATCTGGTCCAAATTTTTATTGTTCATGTTGACTCTTTAGTTATAAGATCAGCTAAGCCCTATTTGGTCACTCCAGGAGCAATTGTCCATGGCCATTATTTGAAAACCTTTTATGAAGGAGATACATTAATTACATTTATATATGAAAAATATAGATCTGGTGACATAACACAAGGTCTTCCAAAAGTGGAACAAATCTTAGAAGTTCGTTCAATTGATTCAATATTGATGAACCTCTAAAGAAGAGTTGAAGGTTGGGACGAACGTATCCGAAGGATTCTTGGGATCCCCTGGGGATTCTTGATTGGAGCTGAACTAAACATAGCCAAAAATCGTATTTATTTGGTTAATAAGATTCAAAAGGTTTATCGATCCCAGGGGGTACAGATCCATAATAGATATTTAGAGATTATTATACGTCAAGTAACACCAAGAGTTTTGGTTTAAGAAGATGGAATGTCTAATGTTTTTTTACCTGGGAAATTTATTGGATTGTTGCGAGCAGAGTGAGCGGGGCGTATTTTGGACGAAGCAATCTGTTATCGGGCAATCTTATTGGGAATAACAAAGTTATCTCTGAATACTCAAAGTTTCATATCCGAAGCGAGTTTTCAAGAAACTGCTCGAGTGCTCTACGAGGTCGTATTGATTGGTTGAAAGGCCTGAAAGAGAATGTTGTTCTGGGGGGGAATTATACCGGTTGGTACCGGATTCAACAAATTAGTACATCGTTCAAAGCAAGACAAAAACATTTATTTGAAAATCAATTTGTTCTTGTGCCCAAACACTTTCCATGAGACATCAGACCAATCATTTACGTAATATAATTTACTAATTTCTAACAAGAGTTTCATTCTTTTTACTTTAACTTTACTTTAACTCTCTGGTCCAATTCTGGATTTCGTAATCAATGAGATAAAAATTAAAGAATGAAATTCATGGTTTGGGTCGTAGATCGATGTTCAATCCTGGTAGAAGGTTCCGTCGGAACAATTATTTATTTCACAGGGTACTGAATCTCTTTGAAAAAAAAGAAAAAGATAAAGTGTGGAAAAATGGTAAGACGATATTGGAACATCAATTTGGAAGAAATGATGGAAGCGGGAGTTCATTTTGGTCATGGTATTAATAAATGGAATCCTAGAATGGCTCCTTACATTTCTGCAAAGCGTAAAGGTATTCATATTATAAATCTTACTATAACTGCTCGTTTTTTATCAGAAGCCTGCAATTTAGTTTTTGATGCAGCAAGTAGGGGAAAAAAATTCTTAATCGTTAGCACCAAAAAGAAAGCAGCAGATTTAGTAGCATCAGCAGCAATAAGGGCTCGATGTCATTATGTTAATAAAAAATGGCTTGGTGGTATGTTAACAAATTGGTCTACTACAGAAACAAGACTTCAGAAGCTCAGGGACTTAAAAGCAGAACAAAAGATAGGGAAATTCAATCGTCTTACCAAAGGAGATGCAGTAATATTGAAGAAAAAGTTATCTACCTTGCAAGCATATCTGGGTGGGATCAAATATATGACGGGATTGCCTGATATTGTAATTATCGTTGATCAGCAAGAAGAATATATGGTTCTTCAAGAATGTGTTATTTTGGGTATTCCGACAATTTGTTTAATTGATACAAATTGTGACCCAGATCTTGCAGATATTTATATTCCGGCCAACGATGATGCTATAGCTTCGATTCGATTGATTCTTACCAAATTAGTATCTGCAATTTGCGAGGGCCATTCTAGTTATATAAAAAATGGTTGATTATCTTATCATTACTCTTATAATTAAGAAGAATAAAGAAGAAGATTAGTTTGTTTTTGGCGAACTCTCTTTGATTGTTACTATTTTGATTTGCATCTTTTGGAGTTTGAACTGTGTTTTGACTATCAAAGAATATTTAAAAGATAAAACGATTGATATTTTTTTATGTGATTCCTTGGTATCCGAAAGATACGATTCATAACTTAAATTCATGAATAAACATAGATGAATTGAGAAGACGAATTCCTTCGGAATTGGATTTCATTCAGAAATCATATGTAAGAACCATAGCATTTCGTGACTAATTGGTAAATGAACTTTGATTCTCTTCTCTATCAACCAATAATGTTTAGATCTTTTACATGGTTAAAGATAAATTGTTCGAAGTCCAGGCACAGCATAGCATGGTACTCTTTCTACCACAATAATTTATGATGATCTCTCCAAACAGGTTCTATTACAGATGGACAGATATTCTTATTTGCCGATCTATTCAATGCTGAAATCAGGCCTGCTATTAATGTAGGTATTTCTGTCTCAAGAGTAGGATCAGCAGCTCAAATTAAAGTCATGAAACAAGTAGCTGGCAAATCAAAATTTGAACTAGCATAATTTGCTTCTGATCTAGATAAAGCTACTCAGAATAAATTGGCAAGAGGTCAACGATTACGTGAGTTGCTCAAAAAATCCCAATCAGACCCTCTCGCAGTGGAAGACCAGATAGCTACTATTTACACCGGAACAAATGGATATCTTGATGCATTAGAAATTATACAGGTCAATAAATTTCTCGTTGGGTTACGTACCTACTTAACAAAGAATAAACCTAAATTCCAAGAAATTTTCTACCAATATATTCACCGAAGAAGCTGAAATCCTTTTGATAGAAGCTATTCAGGAACAAACATAAATGTAAAAGGATCTTTTTTATTATATTCTTAATATTATTACTTAAGAGAAATACTTGAGAAAGATTTCTGATTCGGATCATTCAAAAAAGGTCCTTTATCCTAGAGTTCTTCTTTTTTCTATTATCTATCTAGAATAGATATATAGAAAGAAATTGCGTCCAATAGGATTTGAACCTATACCAAAGGTTTAGAAGACCTCTAAGACCTCTGTCCTATCCATTATACAATGGACGTCTTTCATTCCTATTTTTTATTTCTTTTTTATGAAAAAAAAAAGAAATAAAAAAAGGATTAGAGGGATTTAGGGAATACAATAAGAATAAGGATGCATATAAAAAAAGGATAATGCATCTGTATATCATATTAAGTGATAATATATAGCGGGTAGCGGGAATCAAACCCGCATCGTTAGCTTGGAAGGCTAGGGTCGACGTTGGTTGATCATTTTTTATATCTCTAATTCAAAACCGAACATGATATTTTGTTTTAATTTGGCTCCTTTATGGAAGATCCATGTATTACCACCAGAGAAAAAAATGAGATCCATAACATCGATGTCAGCTTTTTTTACGAATGCATCTCATGTCCTATATTTCTTTTGGTTGGTTATTGACGAATAACCAATATTTATCTTAGTTTTTCTTAGACCAAATCAAAATAGGGCGTGGCCAAGTGGTAAGGCAATGGGTTTTGGTCTCGTTACTCGGAGGTTCGAATCCTTCCGTCCTAGATCGTTTGCATAAGAAACGAAAGATTCTTCTCTATTGAAATTGGAAATTTCATTCAACAATTTTCTGTTGAATGTTGGATACAACGTTATCCAATCTTAATTCTAAGAATCATATCTTTTTTTCCTTCTTTTTCTTTACTAAAGTATTTTATTCTTAAATATTCGTGATTACTTTCATTAACGATTATTTGTTTTATATGATGGAGATGATGATGGAGATGGATGCGAAAAGATCAGAATATGAGGATTCTTATTTTCTCTTCGATCTTATCTTACACGAGATTCTTTTTACTCCATAATAATAAAAACAAAGAAACTTTATTCTTAAACTATCTCTCTTTTTTCAATTAAGTGAAAATCGGATTTAATTAGAGATGGTAAATAATAAATAAATCATAATATTAGAATAATAAAATAAAATTTCATAATTGTCTATTTTTATTATTAATATTATTCTATTATTATATAATTTCTATTTTATATTTAATTTTTTAATTTAATTTATGATTTATATTAATATTGAAGATTTCAATCAAATATCGATTAGTTAGTATAGTATATAGTATTTAGTGAAAGTGGATAAAAATTTTTATCCATTCATGGGGATTTATTTTTAATTTGAATGAAAGTAAAGTCAAAGGCTTTTTTTGAGGTTTCTAATTTTTTTTAATATTAATAAAAATAGGGATCTTTTATTATGGACAATCCCGAAAGATCTGTTGAAGATGTAAATAAATTTGCTTAAAAATGATTTTTTTATGTGATATTATTCATATGATAAAATATGGGGTAATTTTAAGTGAAATCCTTTCCGGATAAACACTTATCTATAAGTGTAGATTATTATGTATTGGTTCAGTAAATGACTATTCATGATTCCATATTGAATCAATTACATATGGTTCAAAATTAAAATAAAATTAGAGGGATTTTATGGTAAAACTTCGTTTGAAACGATGTGGTAGAAAGCAACGTGCGACTTGAAGGACATGATTGGCTGTGGATCCTGACATCCACCATTTTCTATACGAATGAAGGTGCTCTTGTCTCGACATAGTTTGTTCTGCTAGGAACCTGATTTAATTTATCTTGGGTTGCTAAATAAAGATACTAATGTTATATATTATATATAAGATATATAAATAAGATATATAAGGTATAGCATATGATGGAGCTCGAGTAAAAATGATTGATTCATTTATTTTGGGAATTATCTAGGGTTAGTTACAATCAATAAGTTAGATCAACTTTGTAAATATATCATCAATCTTAATCTAAATATAGATAAATGGAGAGGTTCAAATTTGTCAAAATCTTTGAACTTTTTTGATTAAGAGTGTATCACAAAGGGATCAATCTTTCGTATAATTTTTCACTTTTCCATAGAAAGAACAAAAAAAGGTATGTTGCTGCCTTTTTGAAAAGAAGTAAGGATTACCGAAGTAATGTCTAAACCCAATGATTTCACAAAGCGCAAAGCAAAGACAACAAATTCCGGAACAAGAAAACACTATTTTAACTTGTCTCAACAATTGGATCAGAATGAGTAAAAAAAATAGATCCGAAAGGAGACAAAAAAAGAAGTTAGAGACAACTCAAGAAATTTTAAGGATTTCCTTTTGAACTCTTTCAAAACTATCCAACTTGAGTTAGGAGTACAAATGAAATTTATTTTTCTGTAAAAAAAGAAAAATTATATAAATAAGAATCATTTTTTCTTGAGCCGTATGAGGAGAAAACTTCCTATACGTTTCTATAGGGGGCATCTTTTATCTACATCTATCCCAATGAGCCATCTATCAAATCGTTGTAATTGATGTTCGATCCCGAAGAGAAGGAAGAGATCTTCAAAAAGTGGGTTTTTATGATCCGATAAAGAATCAAACTTATTCAAATGCTTCTGCTATTTTATATTTCCTTGAAAAAGGCGCTCAGCCCACAGGAACTATTTATAATATTTTAAGGAAGGCAGAATTCTTTAAATAATTTTGAGTTTATTTTGATAAGAAAAGAAAGGGAACACAAGAATCATGAATAAAAAAAGAATAGGGTAACTAGTACCTATCATTGTATAATTTTTTATTCAAAGTTTCTTCTTTTCTTGTTCTATTCATACTTATTTTATTCTTATTTTTATTCTTTGTATTCTTTTCTCGCTTCTTGTTGTGGAACCCCCAACAAAGGGGGTACTTCTTGTATTGTACTTTTCTTTTTTAGATTAAAGAAAACCTCTATTTTTTCTATCTCTACCTTAATTCCTTATTTTTATCGCCGCTCAAATTTTGATTTTTTATGTTGTGCTAATCCAACACAAATTTCTATAGAATTTCTTTAGATTTTTTTTTTAAAAAAAGTCCATTCATATTGACAATGGTGTATCAAACAAATATAATTTGATCGTATATAAATAGATATTTTTATCCCCAATCCCTATTGCATCTTTCCTTTACTTTAGGAAAATGGATGAGTTTGCTGGATTTTTTTTATTTTGATCATATCTACACTTCATATTGATCCGGGTTGCTAACTCAACAGTAGAGTACTCGGCTTTTAATTGCGACTATGATCTTTTACACATTTGGATGAAGAGATTCGTCTAGACTATTGGTAGAGTTTATAAGACCACGACTGATCCTGAAAGGTAATGAATGGAAAAAAAAGCATGTCGTAAAAAGAATAGAAAAAAGACTAATATAATCATAGAAAAATAAGATTTCTATTACTCAGAATAGAAATAGAACGATAATTTTTCTTTTTAGAACAACAATTTTAAAGTTCAGTAAATTATTTTTGGTCTAGTGAATAAATGGATAGAGTCTTATGGCTCCAATTTGAGTAAGACAAAAAAGCAACGAACTTCCCTTCTTAATTTGAATGATGAACCGATCAAATTATACGTTAAAAATAGATTAGTGCCTGATGTGGGAAAAGGTTCTCTTGTGAATTGTGAGTGCACCTTTGATTATTTTTTTTATTAATCCTAATTATTCTTTATTGTGAATTGGAGACGGATGTGTAGAAGAAATAGTATAGTGATAAAAAAAATTTTCTTTTTCCAAAGTCAAAGGAGTGATTGGGTTGCAAAAATAAAAGATTTTTACCCCTTGTTTCTTATTTTTATTTTATATTTTATTTTGTTGTTATTCTAGGTTCTTAGTTAGATTAACAAGGAAAAGAAAATCAAATAGGATATAAAGGAAAAAGACCTGTAGATCTGTAGATTAGGCTCTCTGTCTCCGGGGTATATATTCTTTATTTGTTCTTACTTTTCTATAATATTTTACTTCTTAAGATTCTCATTATTTTTTTTACATCATAATACAGTATAAAAGTATATATTATTGGTTATTGAAAGTCAAAGTCTAAAAAGTATAGACAGTGGATAGTATATAATAGTATATATTAATACTAGACTCTATTATTAGAGTTTATTCTAGTTATAAGCTATACTATTTTATTTGAAATAGTATTTTATTATAAGAGAAACAATATGCTATAATACAACATACGCATACGCCGTTCTGACCATATTGCACTATATATCATGTATCATTTCATAACACAAGAAATGCCTCTCTTTTTTAATTACAGTATAAACAGTAGGAATGTATTTTAATGGCAGGATTGGAAGGATATTTAGATTGAAAAAAGATAGATTTTGGCAACAAAACTTTCTGTATCCGATACTCCTTCAGGAGTCTATTTACTCACTTGCTCATTCTCATAGCTTCAATAGTTTTATTTTTTATGAACCTGTGGAAATTATTGGTTCTGACAATAAATCTAGTTTAGTACTTGTGAAACGTTTAATTACTCGAATGTATCAACAGAAATATTTGATTTCTTTGGTGAATGATTCTAACCAAAATGAATCTTGGGGGCACAAGAATTCTTTTTCTTCTCATTTTTATTCTCAAATGATATCAGAAGGTTTTGGAGTTATTCTAGAAATTCCATTCTCTTCGAGATTAGCATTTTCCCTTAAAGAAAAAAGAATACCAAAATCTCAGAATTTACGATCTATTCATTCAATATTTCCCTTTTTAGAGGATAAATTATCACATTTAAATCATGTGTCAGATCTACTAATACCCCATCCCATCCATCTGGAGATCTTGGTTCAAATCCTTAAATGCTGGATCAAAGATGTTCCTTCTTTGCATTTATTGCGATTATTTTTCCACGAATATCACAATTTGAATAGTCTCATTACTTCAAAGAAATCTATTTACGTCTTTTCAAAAATAAATAAAAGATTCTTTTGGTTCCTACATAATTCTTATGTATATGAATGCGAATATCTATTCCTGTTTCTTCGTAAAAAGTCTTCTTATTTACGATCAATATCTTCTGGAGTCTTTCTTGAGCGAACACATTTCTATGGAAAAATAGAATATCTTATAGTCGTATGTTGTAATTTTTTTCAGAGGATCTTGTGGTTCCTCAAAGATACTCTCATACATTATGTTCGATATCAAGGAAAAGCTATTATGGCTTCAAAAGGAACTCTTATTCTGATGAAGAAATGTAAATTTCATCTTGTGAATTTTTGGCAATCTTATTTTCACTTTTGGTTTCAACCTTATAGGATCCGTATAAAACAATTACCCAACTATTCCTTCTCTTTTCTGGGGTATTTTTCAAGTGTACTAAAAAATCCTTTGGTAGTAAGAAATCAAATGCTAGAGAATTCATTTCTAATAAATACTCTGACTAAGAAATTAGATACCATAGTCCCAGTCATTTCTCTTATCGGATCATTGTCAAAAGCTCAATTTTGTACTGTTTTTGGTCATCCTATTAATAAACCTATCTGGACCAATTTATCGGATTCTGATATTCTTGATCGATTTTGTCGGATATGTAGAAATTTTTGTCGTTATCACAGTGGATCTTCAAAAAAACAGGTTTTGTATCGTATAAAGTATATACTTCGACTTTCGTGTGCTAGAACTTTAGCTCGTAAACATAAAAGTACAGTACGCACTTTTATACGAAGATTAGGTTCGGGATTCTTAGAAGAATTTCTTTTGGAAGAAGAACAATCTCTTTATTTCATATTCCTCAAAAAAATCCCTTTTATTTTATACGGATTACATAGAGAACGTATTTGGTATTTGGATATTTTCCGTATCAATGATCTGGTGGATCATTCATGATTGTTTATGAAACTTTTTCATGAAAATGAAAAAAAAATAAATTTGTATTCTGAAATGCTCATATATCATCATATTCGTGGTGAAAATCACTGAGTAGTCAGAATTATTAGAATTTCTTCTCAATATGTAATTATTTTTTCTTTTTGATTGATCATCTATACATAGGGAAAGTCGTGTGCAATGAAAACTGCAAGCACGATTTGGGGATGGATCTTTTTATTATATATTTTATTCTATATCAACCTCCATCCGACTAGTTCCGGGTTCGAGTCCCGGGCAACCCATACAAAAGAAAGAAAAAAATATTCCTGATATTCCTTTTTTTAGTTTTATTTTAACTCTTTATTTTATTAAAGATTGTTCTGATAAGATTGGTCATTCCAATCGATATTCATTTTGATTGGTTGACATTGGCATATAAGACATATTATACTAATAAGCCTTTCATTATCTATCTAATCTCTAGTTAGAGTTAATATGTGTGCTTGGGAGTCCTTGAAAATAGAATAAACCAAGACCTTACCATGACTGCAATCTTATAGAGACGCGAAAGTACAAGCCTATAGGATCGCTTCTGCAACTGGATTACCAGTACTGAAAAACATCTTTACATTGGATGGTTTGGTGTTTTGATGATCCCTATTTTATTGACCACAACTTCCCTCTAGAT